CCTGAATAGAATCAATCCAAATTCCATCGATTGTAGCATTACGTTGTAGCCAGTGATTGCCCCGGTCGGTGTGTGATCACCTTTGGTGAAGCAACCCTTCAGATGCTCTCTCCGCCCATGCCGAATACCCCCGGCCGGTTCCGCCGGGTAGGGCCAGGAGCTGGTTTGGGGAATCACGGGGCCTTACTTATATTCAGGGGGGACTCGATTCTGAAATGGAATGATTGATAGAATCGATATTTCATAGAAGAATGCCAGTACAGGGAGGGGCCAAAAAATCCTTTCACACCCGCTTGCAACATGTGGCTGAATATAGTTGGAAGTTCACACACCCTGGACAAATCCATCCTCTATCCCTTACTTGCCAGCTTGATCGCTTGTCTTATTTACCGTTTGCTTTAGCGGGTGGTTTATGTCTGGTCCTTTCGGGTCGCCTGACCTGGGCGGATGGCCCTTCGTAACGGCGTTGGGGTCCAGCGGCTCTCTAAGGCTTCGATGTACTAGTACCTGCACCAAAACATCGTGAAGGATTCAGTGAACGTCTTGAAAGGCAGTAACACAAGACAATTCACTGAATGGTTGTTGGCTCTACCGGAGGAGTATGAAATCAACAACGTGTAACTGCTTGGGCATTGAGTGTTCCGCCGCTTGAGGAAGTATGTGAGAGGATCGATGTTGAGCAGAAGTGGGGTTGAAGCAGCCAACAACACATCCCCCTTTACTTAGTAGGGCTTGAAAGGCTGGACAGTTTTCCTTTCCTGTCCAGTATTTTCAATCCAAGCCGAAATAGGAAAAGCCGCAAGCACCACTAGGCCCGGTCGTCGGTTGAACGTCAGTAGGGTCCGATATTCATTCCTTACTCAAATAGGAAGGTGGCAATCATCCCAAAAGAAGCTGGCAGTATCAATCTAGCGGCGTGGTCCAGAACAAGCCTTTGCTGATCCCTTGTATAGGGTTTTGGTTACAAGAAGTGCTTCTTCGCTCGCTTGCAGCGCCTCGACTCGAGTTTCCGCTGTAGGATTGAGTGAGGTGACGAGAGCTGAAGCCAAGGCTCCTTGCTACGCTCCATAGATGTTCGTACGATTTTTGTAGATCTTGGGTGTGTTTGAATTCAGCCTCTCGTTAGGTCTTCACTGAAGGATTGTCCACCTTCTCAAGCGCCTCTACCATACCCTTAGAAAGTGACAACGGATGACTTCCATTACTAAATGGAAGCACTTTTCAAACTAGTTGATAGTTGTTCCCTGGTTGCACCCCAAAATGGGTTATATTTTACTAAATCACATGTTTATGTTTTCGGAACATCACATGTAGAGTTTTTTGGGGGAGAATCACTTGGCGCGGGGCCTCCCGTGTGAGGTCAGGTCAGGTGATGGTCAACAACTCAGGCAGGAAATGCTGAGAAGCGGCTAACGATGCAAGAGCTCTTTTCCCCTTATACGCTCTAAAAAAAGGGTATGTCGGGTTTTTGGACCCTATGTTGAGTAAGGGTTCCAAACCCTCCAAAAAAAAGTGGAAATACCAAACGTCGTCTTGCTAGTGCCGCCCCTCGTCGTTCCCTAAAGGAACTGTCCCCTTTCAGTGGGACTGGGGCCATCACGCAGCTCCGAAATCCAAGTCTGATTAAAAGTGCTAAAATGAATGGAGCAACAATTCGTATTAAAAAGAGGGCGAAACCATAAGCAGAAGGAAGGGCTCTTTCTTGTTGTTGGGGAGGGCGGCGGAGCATAGGAATAGATCAAACTTTTGATGTCCCGTTTGACCGATACGTGAATAAGCGACATACGTCAATAAGTACTCAATTGATCTTTTTGAGGTACTATATGCTGGACTAAAGACATCCTTCGAGGACGGAGGGTCGTCTAGACTCTCCGGCGGTCTTCGAGACTTGAAAGATTTATAGCAAGGAAAATTTGCTAGAAAAAAAAAAAAAAAGAGGAAAGACTTCCCCGAACCACACTCCTTTTTCAGCCCTTTTTGTTTCAGAATACGATGATTTGGGGAGGGGTGGGTGTAACATTCCGTTAGGAAGTGTAACCCTCCCCCGGTCAGGAAAGAATCAGAACTGGAGAATCGATAGATTCGGAAGTGACCCTGGAGAATGAAAACATTCGGAAGGTACCACCAACAACAGAAAAAAAAACTAAAACGACTCAAAAATTCGAATAGAAAAATACCATTTCTAACTCAAAATATATTCTCAAAAATAGAAAGATATAATTTCTATATAAGTGTACGAGAAAATGTGCATGCTCAGATTGAGAAAGAGAAAAAGCAAAGTACCTCCCAAAGGAAAAAAATGAGAGGCTAAGATCCAATCTATTTGCATGAAAGGGTACGAGAGAAAGCGAAAAGATAAGAGAATGGCCACAAATAAATAGATAGATAAGAGGCAGAACAACGAAATAGATGAAAGGCGAAGCGCTACGTAGTGAAAGAAAAATAGTTTACAAAAAAGATCAACAAACCAAACAACTAAACGTTAAAACGAAAATGAAGAAAAAGAAGAATGAAGTGTTTGACCCCAAGGAGAGGCCGTCTGATTCTAGGTGCATACCGAGGAAAGGGGCTCGGCAGCCGGGGATTGAATCCCACCTACACTACAGCTACGAATGTGGAAAGGGCGTAGTGCAGCCAGCAAGCTGCATGCCTGGTCTCGAGGAGTGGGTTCATTACCGTCAATACCGAGAGCCCTCGAGTCCGCTTTTTTGGTTAGGGAAGGCATTAAGTTGGTTGATCACTGTTCGCCTCATCAGTGTAAAGCATAACATGAAGTGGATATAAAATCAGCGATTGTTTGGGTTGCTGTGGGAACCCCGCCCTCTTCTTCCAACAAATGCTTGCCACTCAGCTGGGCCACTTTCCTTATTTCGACCAGGGGGGCAAATCCTTATTCCTACTTTCAACAGGCTTCGTTCCTTCTTTTTAGCCTGTCAATTTTGGCCTCACCATTTCAGAGAAGAGGAAAGATCTTCTCCGTATAGGCGGCGGAGGGTTTCGCTGTTTATATGTTTATATACGAGAAACTGGCGCAGTGAAAACTCAAAACACAATCAATAGAATTTATACGAAAGAGAACATTGGCTTTTTAGGAATCAAAAAGTCACGGAGTCAAAGCCAAATAGACCCAATCAGTTTACTGAAAGAATCAGAAATATAGTAATGAATACTAATAATGTGACTCTCTTTCTTCAAGTAAGAAAGAAGAAGTCAACGCTCATTTAGCGCACCTTACCTAACTCACCCGCTTGAGAATAAAATAAGAAAAACATATGGGGAATACCCATTTTTTTTGAATCAAAAAAAAAGATACAAAGATAAGGAAAGACACAATGAGTATGAAAAAGAAAGAGCTTACCAAATAACATTCTCTTTAAGAAATTGAAGAAGGAATTGGCTTTCAAAAAGCAAGATTTTTGAATAGGTTAGTCACTTTAATAGATGTTCTTTGGAAAGCGAATCCTGGTCATTATCCTTTTTTAGATGATTTAAAAGTCGCGGAGATAGCTCAATCTGACGGGGGTTATTTCTTCATTCTTTTTTTTTCTTTCTCCCTAGTTTCCCTATGAAAAAGATCGATCTTTTATTCCTAAGACAAACAAGCCAGGAAAGATGCGCCAAGCAACCATATAAAGAAGATATTATTGTCATGGATGCTCCTCTCCTTGCTTTTGAATGCCATATTTGAGAATCTATTTTGGACTTATTCTCATAGCTTTCTCAAAGTCAACTTTCTCCCTTCTTGCTTTAGTTTTCAATAAGGGGCGCGTTAGCGCTTTACTAATATAAAGCAAAGGGCTTTTTCAGCTGGATCCAATCCAGAACGAATAGGAGATCTATCAGTACGCCATCCGCTCCATATCTTTCGTAGTTTAGGAACTCGTCCATCCACGGGACACCTTTTGTAGTGAGGGAACTCCTCTTTTTTTAGGTTGACGAGCGACTTTCGTTTCCGAAAAAAGCATAAACCCCGGGATTCTCGTAAAAGAGGGACGAGTGGTAGGAGCCGACAAAGAGTAGTGCCGGTTCAGTGAAGTCAAGTCTTTACGTTTATAGGGGCTCCCTGACAATCCCGAACCTTCTAAAAGTGAGAGGTATGTGTTGTTTCTTGGCACTCTCTTTCTATATTATGCCAACCTAAAAAGAGATAGGGATACGGAGCTTGACTTGAAAACAAACAACTGGCACTGCCCCCTATCACAACAAGCTAGATAGGGCACTTTTTGCCTTCCTTAAGTCCAGGATACGAAAACGATTCCTACCCACTAAAGCGATTGAGAGTGGATTTCAGGTTCGATAGTGTCGAGAAGGTATTAGCCACCAGTGACCGTACTTTCGTAAAAGCACCATTGGGCGGTGCTTCCTCTTGAACCTCGAACAAAAAATAGATCTCGCCATCAGCTCGACTAAGAGTTCCGAATCGAAAAAGTAAACTGAACTTGAGTTAAGACGAAGGAACCGAGTGCCGAAAAAAACCGGTTTCTTAAGGCTTCAAACTACTAGTCATTAAGACTACTATGAAAGAAAAGTAAGGAAGTCCTTTTCTTGACTTGGCCTGCGTGCATTATACCTACCCCCTTTTTAAAGAACTGGATTTCAATCTCAACAAAGAAATGAAAGCATAACTTGTTGTCCTCTTACTCTTTTAGCCTGCCTTGTGGAGGTCTCTCGGGTGTCTACGGCAGATCCGATCAGTCTCGTGATGAAGAGAATTTCCGATCTTCCACTAAGAAAGGTATCGTCACGACAACTCAATTTGTCCGGTAAACTACTCGGGGCTCCCCATGGTTTAGTAAAAGGGGAGGGTTCTCTTCATCCGGGGTTCATTTCATTCATTATGAACTCAAAAGTGTAAGGCTGATTAGTGAGGTCTTAAAAACTTCATACAATGAATGATCGGCCATTCCATTTGTGCTTTCAGCAAGTAGGCGACGCGAATCTATGCTTTCTATGTTTCAATCGGATACCAATTGCTTGGATGCCTTTGAAAGCCTCGAGATGACTTGCAGAAAGAATTCTTTCTAGGTTTGTCGTCTTGTGTCTCCGTAACAAATGGTCCATTTATTGATGGGCGAACGACGGGGATTGAACCCGCGCGTGGTGGATTCACAATCCACTGCCTTGATCCACTTGGCTACATCCGCCCCTACCCCCGCACAGGTTTCAATCTCTATCTACGATCAGATCCTTTCTGAACTCCCCTATGACCGCTCTCAAAGAGACACTTTTTCCTATACTATAGTTGCAAGTCTATTGTTGTGTTTCGGAACTAGGGGAACCAAAGCTTCAACAAGTAGAAGCTTCCTGGCAAAGCTTCAAACAAAGAGATTGGGCTGTTCACTTCATTGATTTGACTTCACTTTACTTAAGATTAAAGATAGGGGCCGGGCGGGCAGTGAAGGCTCATTTAGTAGACAGCGAGCGAGCAGCAAGCTACGGCTTTGACGAGCAGCAAGCACCTACTCCTATCAAAATGAAAAGCAGCAAGCGGAACTTGAAGAAGCGCGAGCCTCTATCAGAGAAAGCCATTGCGCGCTAGCCCCTTGTATAGGGTTCCAAACCTGCGCACCCCTAAACTACAAGCTTTGTTTGAAGCCTCTACTGAATTTATGGGATATTTGAAGAAGCCCCTTTCTCAAAATCTTTCTATATATAATATAAGGGAAGCTGGAAGAGCTTTCTTCGCATGCTTGAGCGCATCCCCTTTCTATTCATTAGTAAGGTTGTCAAATTTCCTTTAGTTCCTTTATGACTAAACTAATATAATAAGGGTAGGGGGGCGCTAACGAGAAATCAAACTAAAGCGCTAACGCGCCTTTACTAAGATTAGAATCTAAATAGAAGGCCCTTCTTTCTTAAAGTCAACTTTCTCCCTTCCTTCAGCTGGCTTCGCCTATCTATTCATCTCTTTTTTCAAATGGATATTTAGGGTCTTGTTCATAGATCTTGAAACCAGATCAATATCCATTTCTCAATAGATCTATCTATCGATAGAAAGATATAGATCTCTATATGGATCTATATCCATATCTAAATATGGAAGAACCAACACTTAAAGGGCGTACGGAAGGTTCTCACCCTGTCCCCGACATTCCGGCCTTTTATTGATAGGGATTTTACCGATGCTGAAGGTAGCTTGCTTACCAAGCCACCCACTTGAGAAGCTAGTCGCCAGAAAGACGAGGAAGCGAAGCTGTCTACGAAGCTTTGCTTCTCTCCCTGTAGTCGTAATACTCGGCTCGTCGCTACTTTGATTCAAAAGGTAATCGACGGTTCCCGACTTTCTCCGGTTTCCGCAACCGTAACCATTTGTCATTCCGATTACTTCATCCATCAACCTTTTTTTGATTATTTCAAAATAGCGATACGCTATAAAAAAAAGTCAAGGATAAGCTTGCATTCTAGAAGCGGTAGCTTCCCGCCTCCTTCATTCCTACTGCCTCCTTCGGTGAGAAGTTCCCTTCCCTTTTCAAAAATGCCTGATTGGTCTGCTCAGCAAACGTACAAAGTGGACCGCAGTTTGGCTGACCCTCTTCTTCCCATTCGGGTTGGGTTAACCCAGAAGTACAGTAAGAAGGAATGGAACCACTGGAGAGTCGTCTGCAGTTCACACTTGGGCAAAGACGACTGACCGGAACACGAACCGATTTCCGCTATTCCGGGTTCTTATTGAGCGTAGCGAAATCAAGGTTTATGATAAAGTCAGCGAAGTTTATATGGTGTTCTACCTTTGCGTAGTCTCGGTCCACAGTGGAAGGCTCCGTACCGACGCCTCACTACTACTTAAGAAATTCAATTCATTAACGGCTAAGCGATTTCATAACCTGAGCTTTCCTTAACCAGCTGACCTTACTTTTCGTAACCTTAGCCTCCCTTTCTTTATAGTTCGACTAAGTGACTTCGTAACCTCAACGTACTTTCTTTCTTACTGTAGCATAGGCCTTCGCCACTTCAAACGGGCGCTTCGCCCCTCTTTTTTTTGATTATTAGAAAGAGCGGGGCTTTACTTATTTTTTTGGGGGGGGATGAAAGAAAAATAAAGGGATCAGGGGGCTTTATGATCGGAGAAAGAGAAGGGGCGTGGTTGGTGTGTCACTAGGTCGGTGGGGGAACCCGTAGGAAGGGGGGACGACCCGCCGAATTCACATCAGAAATCGCCAACATGAACACAAACGAAAGATTGAATTGCGTATAGAAACAAAACGAACCACTTCTATTCTCGGAGCTGAGGTATATGAAGAATGGCTTTTTGGTCCCTTTCGTCCAGTGGTTAGGACATCGTCTTTTCATGTCGAAGACACGGGTTCGATTCCCGTAAGGGATAGGTACTCATTCCCGGCCGCTTTCAGTTAGTGTTCATTGCTGAGTGATCGCTCACTATCTGGCTGGAAAAGGTGGTCCGGAAGCTTCCTCTCTCCCAGCAAGCAAGACGAGATCACCACTTCTCTCAGTAATGGACTTACTTGAATTCTTCCTTAGCCTTAGATGTCCTTTCATAGATTCTCGAACCTCCGACAGACAGAATCTCCATGCATGCGTTCTTTCTCTCCCTCCCTCAGCCATACATCTCTTTTTTGCCCTTTTTTTCTTTTGGCCGTTTTTGTTAGGCATTGAACCCCACCTTAGGTGCTGAGTGGTGTCCTCCCCTCCCTAATACCTAATACATAGTTCCGTCTATGGAGCCTAAAGCTTCAACCATGGCATGGCAGTAAGTTGGCCTAGTCTCTCGCCCAGCCTTCGCCTTCTTCAGTGGCCAAGTTGAAGCCTTCAACGGTTCTTCGGCCTACCACCTTTCTTTTTCAAGGTTGAGCTTCTTCAATTGAAGCTAATGCTATGCTGCCCTTCCCTTGTTCAAGAGAAAGCGAGGACTTTCTTTTAGCTACCGGCCCAAACAAAAGAGATTAGCCTCTTGATCGATCGATTGATTGGATCGAAGTACGAAGGGGTTGATTGGTTGCTCGTGCTTTCTCACAGCAGTACGGGATTGACTACGACGAGACGTTTAGTCCCGTGGCAAAGATGACTACTGTGCGAGTGCTCATCTCTCTAGCAACAAGTAAGTCCTGGCGTCTATGGCGGATGGACGTCCAAAATGCCTTTCTCTATGGTGTCTCTCTACACCGTTCCCCTGCCTTCACCCTGCATTCACACCACATGAATGAAATTCCACATTCAATCAAACCAACCATTCATTTCGCATTCCAAGCCAAGCCCAAAGTCTCCGGCATCACTGAATGCTTCCTTTCCCGATCTGCGGCTCGCACTTAAGAATAAATGAAGGGACAGCAGTAGGTTATATTTGGGTTGGTTGGCTCTCTTTGACTTACCCTTTTCTCTTTCCTGCTCTCCTCCATTTCTACTCAATAAAAGACGCTTTCATCATATATAAAAGAATAACCTTCGAGATTGGGTTGGTGTTCAGTGATACTCTACGGAAGGAGTTCCGCTTTATATTGGAAAGAGCTATTGAACAGGCGTATGCTTTCTTTCGTTTTTTTATTCCATTCGCGAAAGTCTTACATAATGAGTCAAAATCCAATTTTCGTATTATATATATGATCGACTTCCGCGAGTTCGAGCCCATTTATCACATGCATACAGCATTCCTGCACTTCCCTTTACTCCATAGGGCCTTCTCCAGCAAGCGTATGAAAAAGCAAGGAAGGAGAAGAGTTCACACATGCAAAAACTAGGACTTTAAGTATGCTTACCGAACTGTTCAAAAAAGAACTTCAAAAACGGATTTGGGGTACAGTCAAGTGTCAAGTGCGCTACGGTTGGTTCGCCGTCAAAAGAACTCAACTTGAAAAATATTTTGGATCAATAGGAAGAGGAGTTAGCTAGGAATCTATTGACAAAGTTCATGCCACGACGATCTATATGGAAGGGCAGTTTTATTGATGCATTCCTGTTGAGAATGAAGAAGAAAAGAGAGAGCCTTTTCAACTGGTCCAGATCTATCATCACGGACCCAACAATTGTTGAAGATCTTTTTCTTTCTCTCCTTTCTCAACTCCTGGTGCTGCTACTCTTCAATTCCATACTAACATTACTGGGTATTCCCATTCCAATTCCTATCATCATCGTCGCAAGTTGCGAGTTTGAGGAGGATAAGGTCGATTCGATGGAGGTGCAGCAAGCCCTCCCCCCGGTGCCGGAAGTTTCTGAGCCACTACCACTAGCTCAGGAGCCTGTTCCTCCTTTGTTTGAAATCCAAGCTGCTGAGGTCAACCAAGAGGACATCTGGAGGGAGTTGGAGCAGCAGGAGCAACCAGCTCCAACGGGTGGAGCTAAGCTAACAAGGCCTCACATATGCGAAGGCTCACCTCATTGGAAAATCAGGTAGCTGACCTTATTATCGACTTACGAAAATCCGAACATATGAGGGCACCCTCACCTAAGAAGATTCAACGAATCGTCGAAGTGCTCGAAGAAGAGTATGGTCTGGAAAAGCTGCGCACGATCAAAAAGGACAACCAACGATATGGCAGAAAGAGTCTCTTTTACAGGGACTCCAAGGAGTGCTTTAATATGTTCTTGAGAACTAGAGTCTCAAATCGAGAATGAAATCCAAAATCAAAGTAGAAAAACGATTTCTTAGTGATGTTCAGAGGGAAGTTTTCATGTTTCTTGTTTAGTTTCTAGGTAGCCAGTCTTTACTTAACTCGGCCCAAGCTTGACTTAGCCCAAGCAATGCCCAAAGACTCCCATGCCTTTCTTGGCTTTTGGTTGGTAAAGCCAACCCAACCGGCGATTCCCGTCTTCCTGAATTGGGAGAGCAAGAACAAGTCTCTCTTTTTTTTGGGGGGAGCAGAGCAGTCAAAGAATGAACCAAACCAAATGATTGTTCTAGAATGGCTATTCCTCACAATTGCTCCTTGTGATGCAGCGGAACCATGGCAATTAGGATCTCAAGACGCAGCAACACCTATGATGCAAGGAATAATAGACTTACATCACGATATCTTTTTCTTCCTCATTCTTATTTTGGTTTTCGTAT